CTGTTAATAGCTAGTAAAATCCCTAGAAAGTTGCTCCTTTTGAACCCGCTTCAAGTCATGATGACAAATCACTCAATCTTGGGGTAAATGGTATATAATGCTTATGTTTACTTTCACTTAACTCTTGTACATAGAAAACGAGACTTAATCTTTTTACTGCAAAGTAAGAAGCTGTTTTTTTCACTCATATAACTATCTGGTTTAGGTCATCAACCCGAATGATGAATAAAAAAAATGTATATTCAACTTATGAAATTTAAAATTTCCTTCCTAGAAAGAAAAGAATAGAGGAATTTTTATGTCTTAACGAATCACACGTAGAGATATTGATAACACACATAGAGTTAACGGTATTTCATAACTAATTGATTGAGCAGCAGCCCGTAAACCACCTAAAAAGGAATATTTATTATTTGATCCATAACCTGACATAAGAAGGCCCACTGGAGCAATACTTGAAATGGCAATCCATAAAAAAACACCAATACTGAAATCGGCTAGAACAAGGCGATATCCAAAAGGAATTACTAAATAACTTAGTAGAATTGATGTGACTGCTATGGATGGTCCGATACTGAATAAACGAGTATCTCCTCTTGATGGAAGAAGATTCTCTTTGAAAAGTAATTTTGTACCATCTGCTAAAGCTTGAAGAATTCCCAAAGGCCCGGCGTATTCAGGGCCAATACGTTGTTGTATCCCCGCAGATATTTCTCTTTCTAACCAAACAATTACTAGTACACCGATTGTGATTCCTAATACAGGAGTAAAAATAGGGACAAGCATCCATATGATCTCATATACCTCTTTTAAGGATTCCAATCTAAAAAAAGAATTGATAGCTTGTACTTCTGTTGTATCTATTATCATTTTAACGATCAACTTCTCCCATAATGATATCTATGCTACCTAGTATTGTCATAATATCAGCCAATTTCATTCTTTTAACTAATTGAGGAAGGATTTGCAAATTGATAAAACCCGGTGGTCGGATTTTCCATCTCCAAGGAAAAACACCCTTATCTCCTATCAGAAAAATTCCTAATTCTCCTTTTGGAGCTTCGACTCTCACATAAAGTTCTTGCTTTGACAATTCAAAAGTAGGAGAAGGTTTTTTACTGATAAATCGATAGTCAAAATCATTCCATTCGGGATCCCATACTTTATCAAAGCGCCGGATTTCTAAATTCTCATAGGGCCCCCCCGGAATTCCTTCTAAAACTTGTTGAATAATTTTTATTGATTCTGTCATTTCACTGATTCGTACTAAATAACGAGCTAATGAATCTCCTTCCTTTTGCCATTGAACTCCCCAATCAAATTCATCGTAAGACTCATAATGATCCACCTTTCGAAGATCCCATTGTATTCCGGAAGCTCGTAGCATTGGTCCCGATAAACCCCAATTTATTGCCTCCTCTCCGCCAATAATGCCTACTCCCTCAACTCGCTCTAAAAAAATAGGATTCCGTGTAATAAGCCTTTGATATTCAGTAACTCTTGTTAAAAAATAATCACAAAAATCCAAACATTTATCTACCCAGCCATGAGGTAAATCAGCAGCGACTCCTCCAATGCGAAAATAATTATGCATCATTCGCATACCGGTAGCATCTTCGAATAGGTCATATATCAATTCTCTTTCTCGAAAAATATAGAAGAAGGGGGTCTGTGCGCCAATATCTGCCATAAAAGGGCCCAGCCATAACAAATGCGAAGCTATACGACTTAACTCTAACATAATGACTCTGATATAGCTGGCCCTTTTAGGCACTTCAATATTGCCTAACTGCTCTGGTGCATTTACAGTTATTGCTTCAGTGAACATAGTAGCTAAATAATCCCAACGTGTTACATAAGGTAAATATTGTATAATTGTTCGATTTTCCGCAATTTTTTCCATCCCTCTATGTAAATAACCCAATATCGGTTCACAGTCAATAACATCTTCACCATCTAGAGTAACAATGAGTCGAAGAACACCGTGCATTGATGGGTGCTGAGGACCCATATTGACTATCATAAGGTCATTTCGTGTAGCTGGTGCAGTCATAGGTTTTTCCCGATTCATTCTTCCATGAATTGCTGAAAGCGAAAAGAGGTTCATCAAAATTTAAGCGAAAATTCAAAATGACTCTTCAAATTAATGATTTTTTGTTTCTCGAATCTCCAACTGGCTGATTAATTCTTTATAACGTACTCTATTTTTTTTTGACAAATAGGCGAGCAGCCGTTGACGTTTTCCTAGAATTTTACGCAGACCTCTCTGAGATAAATAGTCTTTTTTGTGCAATTCCAAATGTGAAGTAAGTCTCCGTATCCTATTGGTGAAACTCACTACTTGAAATTCAACAGACCCCTTGTTGTCTTCGTTTTCCTTTTTCAAAATAATTGCACTGAATGTATTTTTCATCATTAAAAAAGCTCCCTCTACCCTTTAATTTACATATAAATATATTATATTTTATCGATCAGTAATAATAATATTAGTCATTTTAATGTAGTAATTAGTATACACAAGAATTTGAGTTGGACAGGGATAAAAAAGTAGATGGTACGTTTTTACACTTACAACGTCAAATAATTTAGACCTAAATTCGGAATATTCCGTAGATTCGTTTATTTTATAGATTTTATCCAAACAAATTGATACGTCATTGACTTAGTATTAAATAAAAAAGATCTAATATTAGACTGGGACGTAAGACAGGGCATATGTGCATCTGTTTGTTTTTCTATATGGTACAGAATATATAGGAAAAATGTACCATCAACCTTTTTTTAATTGTGGATATATTCTTAACAAACTAAAACGGCTTCCATTATTGGTATTAAACCAAGATCTATTCATACAAGCTAAGTCTTCTAATCGATAATTAGGCCAAAGAAATAACTTTAATTTAATTAATTCCTTTTTATCGCTATCAAGATGCTTTTTTGGATCCAAAAAAGGATTCCTGTTTTTTATGTTCTTTTTGTTACAAAATACTCGATTTTTATCCACACTATGTATATTCTTTGAGTTGAAAGAAATTAGAATTCTCAATTCTCTACGACGTCTAGATGATAAAATCTTTTCAGGAACGATAAAATTATAATGTTTTTTGTCTCTCTTTCGAATTATTATTTGATATCTTGGGATAGATTTATCCAATTTATTTTTATTGATATATCTTTGTTCTCGATATCTTTGAGGAGTTTGGTACTTACTCTTATGAACCAACGATATACCTATGGTTTGATATATAATAAAGTATCCGTCATTTTTTACAGACAAACGAATGGGATCGATAAAAAATATCCCCTTTTTATTCAATTCTATCGGAGTCGATTTTTTTCGAATCACCATTATATCCAGATTTAATTCTTTTCTTTGAATAGACGATATAGTAGTATCTCTTGGATTTCTCAGTCCAAGCAAGTAACAATATATCTTGATATTATTGATCATTCTTTCAGTTAAATTCGGAATTAAACCATCGTCTATTATCCATTGAAAAAGCAAATAGTGTTTCCGTAAGAAAATAATTTCTGGTCTCATCTTATTCCGGATCTTATATTGTTTTTTTATTTTATCTTGGTTTTGTGAATATGATCTAAGGCCTCTTCGGCCCGCGGGTTCTTTTTCTTCTTGATTTCGATTCATTAATTCAGAATATCTTTTTTCATTTGATGGTCTAAAAAAATGGAATTTTTTCTTTTCATTTATGTTTTTCTTTTTTTTTAAATTTAAAAGAAGTAATTTGCTTGGTATAATCCACGGTTTTATTTTGTATACATTATAAAGTGGCACAAATTCTGGGAAGAACGGAAGTTTCAGATTTGTCGATATTGGGTTTAGGATTTCTTCATTCATTTCCATCCAATCAAAAAAGAGTTTCTTGTTATTGATTGGATTTTTTTCTAAATCTTGATGAATCATCAGATAAAAAATATCGTTTTTATCCATTTTATCAACTTTTTGGTAATTCTTACTTCCAAGCTTAGTATTTATATTACTGTTATAATCCATTTTGGTCCAGGCCCCAATATCTATTTTTTGTCTTATAAAAAAATTGAAAATTGTCCAATCAAAATATTTTCTATCTTTTTTTTTTTGAATATACAAAATATCACCCTTTTCTCGATAATGATTGATAGGAATTTCCTCCAGGCTTTCAACTAAATTTTGTTTATAATTGTTGTAATTAAAAGTAATTTTTTGGTTGTTATTTAATTCTGATGGTGATCCATAAATAATATATGAGGACTTATTAATTTCAGAATTAATAGATTTATATGATAAAAGATTATATATATAGTATTTTGTAAAATTATCTTTTTGGTTTGGTAATGGATATACTTTAAAATCCTTTTGTTTTTTGTGATAAAGTAATCGGTCTTTTTCATACGAATTCCATTTTGTTAAATCTTTATTTGGGGTCATACCACCTTCATTTATTGTAATTCGCCATTTTTGTGGTATTAATCCAGACCATCTAATCTGAGATAAATTGTATTGATAATGACCTCTTAACCAGTTTTTCCATTGATTCGTTTCAGAACTTGAAAGTTTTGTCTGTCTTAATTCGGAATGAAATATTCCTTGTGTTACAAAATAATTTTTTATTGCAGTTTTAAGAAAAATGGGAGTTCCATGATACTCAAAAATGGATCTTAACTTATACAAATTAATAACTTGGGTTTGTGATAATTTGTAAAATACATATGCTTGTGATAAAGAGGATAAGTCAAAAAAAAGATGTGAATTCTTCTTACTATTCTTAATATTGTAAAGTTCACTTTTTAGAGTCGAAATAAAGTTAATTTCTTTTTTGTTTTTTTTTTCTTGATTTGTTTTATTATTGTAAATTTGTTTTATGTATTTATCAAAACAAAATTTTCTTGATTCAAGAATTAGTTGTGTAGGAGTTCTGGCAATATGAATGATACATAGAAAGATATCGATGTATATTCTTTTAATGAAAATTTTTATAAAAAAATCTAATTTATAGATTAAT